TTTCACTCCCATTTCTATAAGACTGAATACTATAATTTGTATTTCGAACAGGCATGAATACAGCATCGATAGGAAAACTTCCTTCTTGAAAGTTATTGGGTGTTTTTATATGATATCCTCGATGTCTCTCGATTTGTAATTCAATACAAAAATAAATCGGTTCTGTTAGTATAGCTATATGTTGTGTATTATCAACGATTTCGACAGAAGGGGGTAAGACGAGGTCTTGAGCAGTTACATATCCCGGACCCTTGATACAAATCGACCCGTTTTGAATTCCATACAAATTTCCTCTCAATACAATTTCTTTCAAATTCATTAAAAGTTCATGTACCGTTTCTTGAATACCCACTATGGTAGAATATTCGTGTGGTATTTTTTCAGATTTTGCACGTGTGATAGATGTTCCTTCTATTTCTCCAAGCAAAGCTCTTCGCATTGCAATCCCTATTGTGTCGGCTTGACCTTTCATAAGTGGAGACAGAATAAAGCGTCCATAAAAAAGACGCTTACTGTCTGTTCTCGATTCAACACACTTCCACTGTAGTGTTCGAGTAGATACTTTGACTTTCTCTCGAACCATAGTAATAGGACTTGATCAAATCATTGAATTATTTATTTCTCTTGAGATCTCTTCAATGTTTATTTTTAGACGCGTCTTTTTTTAGGTGGCCTGCAGCCATTATGTGGCATAGGAGTTACATCTCGTACGAAACTTAACAGTATACCACTTCTACGAATAGCTCTTAATGCTGCATCTCGTCCGAGGCCAGGACCCTTTATCATGACTTCTGCTCGTTGCATCCCTTGATCCACTACTGCACGAATAGCGGTTCCTGCTGCGGTTTGGGCAGCAAACGGCGTCCCTCTTCGTGTACCCTTGAATCCACAAGTGCCGGCGGAGGACCAAGAAATAACCCGACCCCGTACATCCGTCACAGTCACAATGGTATTGTTGAAACTTGCTTGAACATGAATAACTCCTTTTGGTATTCTACGTGTATTCTTACGTGAGCCAATACGTACATTCCTACGAGAACTGTTTTTTGTTATAGTTTTGGCCATATTTTATTATCTCATAAATATAAGTCAAAGATATATGGATATCTACATTTCATGTCAAAATAGATCCTTTTTTTTATACTTTTTATACATCGGGTCTTTAGAAACCTCTTTTTTATTTATTTTAAATTTTATTTATATTTATTAACTTTTCGAAAGATTATCCCTGTCTTTGTTTATGTCTAGGGTTGGAACAAATTACCATAATTCGTCCTCGTCTACGGATCAGTCGACATTTTTCACAAATTTTACGAACAGAGGCTCTTATTTTCATCGTTGTCATTCCTAAACTGAATTCCGAATATACTTATTGGAAGAAACTAAATTTCTTTCAATTTTAACCCTAGCGATCTCTATAAAAGGAATGTTGAAGTTGAAAAAACTACCTAATAATTCTAATCTTTTAATTCTAATCTTTGTTGCGGAGTCTATAAATTATACGTCCTCTAGTGGAATCATAACGACTTACTTCAATTTTGACTCTATCCCCCGGTAGTATACGTATAAAACTGCGCCGGATCCTTCCGGAAATATAACCTAGAATGAAATCTTCATTATCTAAACGAACCCGAAACATACCATTTGGAAGTGATTCAGTAATTAAACCTTCATGAATCCATTTTTGTTCTTTCATTCCACGCAAAACCTCCTTAATTTAAAGTATCAACTAATTAATGTAGGAGGAGTGAGATTCAAAACCCGTCCTTTCTCTTTTTCTTTTTTGTTTTGTTTTTCACAAAACAAAAAAGAAAAAGAGAAAAAAATTCGGATATCAGAAAGATTACCATATATAACACAAAATTTCTCCTCCGATTCCTTCTAGTCGAGCCTCTCGGTCTGTCATTATACCTCGAGAAGTAGACAGTATTACAATCCCCATTCCGCCTAAAATTCTAGGAATTTGTTGATAGTTAGAATAGATTCGTAGACCCGGTCGACTTATTCGTTTTAAATTTAAACTAGTTCTATCGAGCCCTTTTCTATGTCGTAGGGTTAAAACCAAAAAAGATTTGTCGCTTTCGCGATGTTTCCTGGCGTTTTCAATAAAACCTTCTCGTAAAAGTATTTTAATAATGTTTTTGGTGATATTAGTAAACGGTATTCGAATCGTTCCTTTTCTATTCATAGCAGCATTTCGTAGAGAGTTTATTATGTCAGCAAGAGTATCCCTACCCATGATAAACTAAAATTATTGTTGCCTCTCATTTTTTATATTGACATGCTCTTTGGTCTTTTTTTTTTTTTAATATATGCGTCAGACACACAAAATTTACTAATTAATTTCATCTATTTCATAATCGGGTTCCTTCAAATTGTATACTATAACTATATCGCAGACTCTTCTTCTATCTTACTTCTATCTTATAATACCTCGGGTGCTAGTGAAACTATTTTAGTGAAATTTAACTGTCTCAATTCCCGGGTGATCGCACCAAAAATTCGAGTTCCTTTCGGATTTCCTTCTTGATCAATGACAACTGCAGCATTGTCATCATATCGTATTATCATGCCATTGTTGCGTTTGAATTCTTTACAAGTACGCACAATTACAGCTCTGATCACTTCTGATTTTTCTAGGGATGTATTTGGTAATGCTTCCTTGATCACAGCAACAATAACGTCACCAATTTCAGCATATCGTCGATTACTAGTTCCTATGATTCGAATACACATCAATTCTCTGGCCCCGCTGTTATCCGCCACATTCAAATGAGTCTGAGGTTGAATCATTTTTTTTTTTTTTAATCTATTCTTGGAATACAGCCAAAAAGCGAAGTAAAAAAAAGAGATATTGTTTGTCAAAAAAAAAAAGAAATAAATTTGCAATTTTTATTTTATCCCCAAAAGCCCTTTTCTTGGGTTTGGGTGGGTTCTACATTCTACATTTCTATACCGAAATAATGAATTGAGTTCGTATAGGCATTTTTGAAGCCGCTATTGAAATAGCTTTTTGAGCTATATTTTCTCCTACTCCGTCCATTTCATAAAGTATTCTACCTGGTTTCACGACAACTACCCAATATTCAGGAGATCCTTTCCCCGAACCCATACGTGTTTCTGTAGGTCTTACCGTAACCGGTTTGTCTGGAAATAAACGTACCCATATTTTTCCACCGCGGCGGACATTTCGTGTCATTGCCCGCCGACCCGCTTCTATTTGTCTCGATGTAATCCACGCGGGTTCAAGTGCCTGAAGAGCATATCTACCGAAAGAAATATGATTACCTCGATAAGATATTCCTTTCATTCTTCCTCTATGTTGTTTACGGAATCTGGTTCTTTTGGGGTTATAGTTGATGATTTTTTCTCACTTTCACCTCTATTCCAGAACCGGACATGAGAGTTTCTTCTCATCCGGCTCCTTGCGAATAAAAGAAAAGGATTAAAAAAAAAGATATATTGATGAATAATATACCGAATCATCGGATCCTTTGAGATTTCATTCATCTAATCTCTTAGAAAATTTTCTATCTTATTTTGTTTTGCTATATATATATATAACTAAATAAGTTTCCTATATTATTTAGAAGGTAATAGATATTTATATAGAATATAGTTATATAATAGAGATAGGGACATTTTCTTATAATGAATCTTTATTTTGTCTTTTTCTATTTTCATTATCATATCAGATTTAGATCGATCAGAATTTGAAAAGAAAGATACAATAAAACCGAAAAACTTTCGCAGGCGAATATTTACTCATTCTTTAGTTGTTTTAGTTGTCGGACTAGTCATGAACTTTCCTTTCAGGATACACTGGATTGTTTTGTTCTCCATCTGGTTTGCTTCGCCATCCCACCCAATGAATTCTACGCCTTCACAGGTTTCGTCGTTCCCATCGCTTCTCAATTAATGGTTAGGTTTTAATTCTACAATGGAGTCTCTAATTAAATTTGTTCTTGAGTCAATTTTCTCAGTCTTTATTGACTCGGGACTCTTGATTTTTTTCTTCTATGAATGGATTCGTTTAATTATGGATCAATCAGTATTGATGCTTTTTTACACTGCCTTTTTTTTATTTTAGGATTTTATTAGATGACGCATAGACCTTACATGTTATATATTGGAATCATATATCATTTCATTGAGATTTATTTTCTCTCTTTATCTCATCTTTCCATTTATCTAGATACTTTTGTTTGTTTTACAATTTCTAATCAGTAATCAGATTTCTTTTTTTTTTTTTTTAGATTTTAGAAAAGAAATATTTCAGTTGCTCCAATGATATCACCAATCTATTATATCTTGACTGGTTTTTTTGATCGAGATAATGTGAAGCGATGAGCTAGTTATTCGTTCTATACTTCTTAGTTTTACTTATTGATTCAATTATTATTATTTTAATATGGGCCGGTACCCTATTTTTTTATTTCAACCCTAAAAAAAAAAACCAACGAGTCACACACTAAGCATGGCAATTATATCAAGATGAAATAAGATGAAATTCTCAATCGCATTTTTATTCAACCCTATAGAATAGAATTTCAAATTGCTAGAATTGCTCATTTTTTTTTATTCAAGAGAAAACGACTTAAAAAGTTTGTTATTTTCTGTTCGGGGTTACAACATAAAAATCAAAACAAGTCAAGTAAAGGTTTATTATTCCTCGTCTCCAAATATCCAAATTTTTATTCCCAATACCCCATAAAGCGTTTGAGCAGTATAGGAACAATAATCGATTTTAGCTCGAATTGTTTGTAGAGGAACCCTACCTTCTCGGATCCATTCAACACGTGCAATTTCTTTTCCGTTGATACGCCCTGCAATTTGTACTTGAATTCCTTTTGTATTCGCCTGTTCAGCTAATTCAATAGCTTTTTTCATTGCTTTACGACATGAAACTCGTCTTTTTAATTGTCCGGCTAGAAATTCTGCAAGAATAGTAGGATGTCCATAAGGATTTGCAATCCTTGTAATAGCAATGTTTAGTTTTC